GTTTTGGAGCGGAGATTCTTTGAACCAAATGACGACCGTAACGGATGTCAGCTCAATCTGAAGGAAATTATGCGGAAGCTTTACAGAATTATTATGAGGCTATGCGACTGGAAATTGATCCCTATGATCGAAGTTATATACTTTATAACATAGGCCTTATCCACACAAGTAACGGGGAACATACAAAAGCTTTGGAATATTATTTTCGGGCGCTTGAACGAAACCCATTCTTACCCCAAGCTTTTAATAATATGGCCGTGATCTGTCATTACGTGCGACTATCTCCAATATAGAAAGAAAAAGAAACGAACAAGAAAAAATACACAAATACTAATATATATCTATAAATAATATATATCTATATAATATATACTATAAATAAATAAAATAAAAAGGCTTTCTACATATACATATATCGTCCAAAACAACGATTTTTATCAGCTGTAGCAAAGAAAGAAACTTCATAGAAGTCAAACAAAATATGAAGAAATAGATATGCCTAGATACCCCCTTTTTCTATGGATAAAAAAGAAAATTGATAAAGGAAGCATCGTAAAGATCAATTAACGCGGTTTTGAGCCGATACAATAAAAACTGCTTACTTATCTCATGATAGAAAAGTAAGGAAGCCGCTTATGTAATAAAGTGGATCCCCTGATTTTTTTAGCAGCGGTGTAGTATCAAATCCCAAAGATAGAAAGCCTTTTCTTTATAAGAAAGAAAAGACTTTTTCCAAGATTCTATAGAAATGGATATATCATATAGAAAAATATATGATATATATAATCGAGATAGTTACTTTTCAGAAAATTATAATGAGGGTGTTAATTCGAATGCTTTCGTCCTTTTTCTGAAGGTAGGAGAAAAGATAAAACTAAAAAAAGATGAGATTCTTTGAAATTCTTTATTAGTCAAAATTAAAGTTTGAAACTCATGTTAATAACTTCTTTTTTTTCTTTTAGTTAACTTCAAAAAAATCGAAAAAAAAAAAGAATTGACTGCTGAGCCGTATGAGTCAGGAAATTCTCAAGTACGGTTCTAAGGAAAGGAATTGACTCACCTATTCCGACCGAGGAGAACAGGCCATTCGACAGGGAGACTCGGAAGTTGCGGAATCTTGGTTTAATCAAGCCGCTGAATATTGGAAACAAGCTATAGCCCTTACCCCTGGTAATTATATTGAAGCACAGAATTGGTTGAAGATCACAGGGCGTTTTGAATAAAAACACTCTGTTTATTTTTTTTTTTCTTAAATAATATATCTATATCTATATATAGATAGATATAGATATATTAAATTTATTATAAAGATATATTAAATTTATTATAATTTATGGCTTGTTGTCCCCATCAATCAAAAAAGAATTTCTATGGGAACGACCAATCACAGAATTGAATTATCTATTATATTTTATAAAATCTATTATATTTTATAAAATCTATTATATTTTATAAAATTGTTACATTTCATTTAGTATTTCGTAGAGATAAACGATATGTGGATACAATAGATAATTTTATTGTTTTTTCTGCTATTCAAACTAATATTCAATCCAATTAAGAAAAGAGACCTTCGAAAAAAAAAGAAAGAAAAATACCAGTCTATTGCCTCATAAATTGCCTAATAATGAATGCTAATGACTACTCCGTTAAAATTAAAAATAGAGTACAAAATAATACTGTCTATATAAAAACAAAAAATAAAATTAGTTATATCTAGGAACTTCTGAGTAAAATCTGAATACATTAGATTAGGCTGCACAAAAAATTATTTAACTTCGTTTCAAAGGTCGCAAAAAGTCTTAGAAGATTCAAAAAAAGGTCCGTTGAGCGCCTCACTACTATGTCATAATAGATTTGAACACTTGCCCCGGATTGACTTTGAGATCATAATTGTTCTAGTGAATAACTAAAGAAAATAGATGAAATTAAAGAAAATAGAAAATAGATAGATGGGAGATAGCAAAACTCAATATAAACATCTCTCATAAGTTCACTAATTCTGTTTTCTGTTGGCAGGTCTCTTTGTATGTGTTGTCTGGAAAGAGGAGGACTCAATGATTATTCGTTCACCGGAACCAGAAGTTAAAATTTTGGTAGATAGGGATCCCATAAAAACTTCTTTCGAGGAATGGGCAAAACCTGGTCATTTCTCAAGAACAATAGCTAAGGGACCTGATACTACTACTTGGATCTGGAACCTACATGCTGACGCTCATGATTTTGATAGCCATACTAGTGATTTGGAGGAGATTTCCCGAAAAGTTTTTAGTGCCCATTTCGGCCAACTCTCTATCATCTTTCTTTGGCTGAGTGGCATGTATTTTCATGGTGCTCGTTTTTCCAATTATGAGGCATGGTTAAGTGATCCTACTCACATTAGGCCTAGTGCTCAGGTGGTTTGGCCAATAGTGGGCCAAGAAATATTAAATGGTGATGTAGGGGGAGGGTTCCGAGGAATACAAATAACCTCTGGTTTTTTTCAGATTTGGAGAGCATC